TTACTCGAACTATTACTCAACAGAAAATAAGAGCTTTGGTTTCGGCTCATCGGGATAGAGATAGGCAAAAGAGAGATTTTCGTCGTTTGTGGATCACTCGGATAAATGCAGTAATTCGCGAGAATAGGGTATCCTATAGTTATAGTAGATTAATACACGATCTGTACAAGAGGCAATTGCTTCTTAATCGTAAAATACTTGCACAAATAGCTATATCAAATAAGAATTGTCTTTATATGATTTCCAATGAGATCATAAAATAAAGGGATTGGAAGAAATCCACCGGAATAATTTAAATGGAGTTCCCCGGAGAATGAACTCCGGGAAGGTAGAGTAGAAATTAGTATAATAAAATATGATAATATGAGAAAGTGATAAAGTCGTCAAAATGAGCGAATGCGTTCAATAAAAAAAAAGATTTCTTCTTCTTCCCCGATTCTTTTTTTTTGTCTTACGACACGACAATCAAATCCGTATTCTCCGATTTTTCGAACAAAACATCAATCGGCGTTTGAGTTCAGATTGGAATTTTGATTCAATTGAAGAGTAAGCCTATTTATTTCTGGTTCTAAGCCCAGTAGTTCTAGCGGTCGACTCGGTTCTTTCAAATTGTTTCTCGTTATTAAGAAAAGGTAACAAAGATAAAATACGAGCTTGTTTTATAGCAATAGTAATTAATCGTTGTTGTTTTAAGGTCAATCTATTCACTCGTCTAGATAATATTTTTCCTTGTTCACTAATAAATCGACTAATTAAACTCATATTTCTATAATCAATTCGATCCCCCGATTGGATCGGGGGCAAACGCCTACGAAAAGATCGCTTGGATTTAAGAAAAAGTCGCTTGGATTTATCCATGGTTTGTTTATTCCTTATCCCGAAAATCCTATTTCGGTCAAATCACAATCACAAATGAATTAGAATTAAGAAATAGGATTTGGTTTGTTTATATATAGATTTGTTTCTATTTAAATATAGGTTATATATATAATATGTCATTTTTCCTGTTCCTTGGAAGGGTGACACACAGGCACTCGGTTCGATCTATTTCTTTATCTCCCCATGAATCGTATGTTTGTAACAATAGGGACAGAATTTTCTCAATTCCAATCGACTAGGTGTATTGTGTCGATTCTTTTGAGTAATATATCTGGAAATGCCCGTTGATTCTTTATTAACACCGTTTCGGACACAACTGGTACATTCCAAAATAACCGTTACTCGGACATCTTTACTCTTGGCCATGAACCTCCTTTGGGTTTTTGATTCACTCAACTCTTCTATTTTTTCGATCCGAAGCGAAGAAGAAAGGAACGAAAAAAAAAGAAGTTGCTAACTCGAAATCCAATTAAAATTAATTATGAAAGATTTCGTTGCAATGAATAGTAAATAAAAATAATAAGTAATACAATGATTTCTAACTATATTTAGAATTGCAATACAGTATTTTATTTAAGTATCTTGTATGATACTGTTACCCTAGACCCACATTTCCATTTTCGTTCTCACTCTATTATTAATTTACTTAGAGCCCGAACCTGAACCCGAGTTTCACTGAGGTTGAATCCACTTTTATTCTTTTTCTTTCCTCCCTTTCTAAAAAGAGAAAAAAGAGGGGGAGAGGAATTAGTCACAGATATTTGATTGTATCTCTAATCTTCTTCAACCCTTCCCATGTCAATAACTAGAATGAAAAAAAGGGGAATGTCAACGCATCCGGGAAGAAACGATTGATCTCTATCAATAGACCTGCTAAAGACCCGAACCATAGAGTACTTAGTACCGGTGCCACGGAGAGATATGTTTTTAGATCTCGCATTGAAAATCCTCCTTCTTTATTGTAATACATAATGGTAATACATATATGATCAGATGCATATGTAGTTAAGGACTACTTGTATTTGTACGCGGAATCCCTAATTCAAATTGAAATGTACAATGATTCGGCGGATAAGATTTTGTTTCATTTCTTAAAATTAAAAGAGAAAAATACGTCCCTTTCTTCCTGAGCATTCCCGAAAACTATTCATTTTTTTTTTTACGGTGGATTTCATATGTATATAAGTCTTTTATTATTATTATATGTTATATGATATGAGACCAAAACAAAAAAGAAGACAAGATAAGTTGTGTATATTAATGGAAGAAATAACGATATGGAAAACAAGACAGGGATTCTTTACAATGACACTGTAGACCAATTGAAAGGGATGTAGCGCAGCTTGGTAGCGCGTTTGTTTTGGGTACAAAATGTCACGGGTTCAAATCCTGTCATCCCTACCTATTACTTCGCAGTAACGAGGGATCAATTGAGAATTGGACATACATAATCTTTCATTTTATGATACTATATATGAGAGTATATGCATGCAAGATGTATGGGGGTTACAAAAAGAAAGAATCACAGTCTTCTCTATTGTGATAAGAAAGCGCTCTTAGTTCAGTTCGGTAGAACGTGGGTCTCCAAAACCCGATGTCGTAGGTTCAAATCCTACAGAGC